CAAATAAGGGTTTCCTTAGAAAAGGATTCTATCAAAAAAGATTCTATCAAAAAGGATTCTATAAAAACAATGATAACTAGATACGAATAGAAGAAGAAAAGAAGGAAATAAAAAAACATAGTATAGAAAAGATATCCAAAATGATATAGAAATCATTATCCTACCCTTATTTTTTATTTCCTTAATTTAATTGAATTTCATTTGATTAGGGCAAAACCTCTGCCTTTTTTAAAATATCCTGAACAGTTCCTGTAGGTTGAGCACCTTTTTCAAGGAAATAGAGAATAGCGGGAACGTTTAAATAAGTTTGATTCTTGATCGGATCATAAAAACCCACTTTCTGAAGATCTCTTCCTTCTCTTCGGGATCGAACATCAATTGCAACGATTCGATAGACGGCTCATCGGGATAGATGTAGATGAAAAAGAACCCCCCCCCCCCCCTAGAACCGTATAGGAAGTTTTCTCCTCGTACGGCTCGAGAAAAATGATGTTTTGTCTATGGATAAAATTAGAATTAGAATAAATAGAAAATCTGTAAAATGAATTATTCTATAATATAATTTCAATTTAACTCATAGTCATTTTTATTTAGCTGCGTTGCTGAAAAAAAATCATTTGTACTCATAACTCAAGTTCAATAATATAATAATAATAATTCTCAAATATATTAAAGATTTTTAAGATATTTTTTTATTGAGTGGTCTTTAACCCACCCTTTTTGTCTCGTTTAAAATTTATTTGGATTCTTTATTTGGATCCGTGAGACAATTGAAGTGGTGTTTCCTTGTTCTGGGATCCTTTATTTTTGTTTTAAATCATTGGGTTTAGACATTACTTCGGTGCTTCTTAATCCTTTCAAAATGGTAGCAACATACCCCTTTTGGGATTTCTTTCTATCAAAGAATCATACCGAGGTTGATTCATGCGCGATACACTGTCGATCGAAAAAGTTTTAGCCGTTCCAACAATTTTGAAAATTTGTTGGAATGGAATCCTTTCGATTTCTATATCGAAGATATACTTACGAAGTTGTTCCAATTTATTAATTGGCATTAACCCTAGATCGTTGCCCCTGAGAAGTTAATAAATACTTTCTACTCGAGCTCCATCATGAACTATTTACATTAGAACCCAATAAAAAAAGAAGGGTTCTAGTAGAATAGAACAAACGACGTCGAGCCAAGAGCACCTTCATTCCTATATAAAATGGTGGATGTAACAATAAGAATCCACACCGGATCATGTCCTTCAAGTCGCACGTTGCTTTCTACCACATCGTTTTAAACGAAGTTTTACCATAACATTCCTCTAATTTGGAACCAGTATGGAATTGATTCAATTATGGAATCATGAATAGTCATTGGTTCAGTCGGTACAGAGACATAGTTATTTATATTTAATAGAGAATATCTACACAGATAATAAAGATTTTTCTGAATCAATTTTAGCAAAATGCCGTCTTTTTTTGTCTGAATAGAACATTTTTCTATAAATCTCTATCTCAAAAAAAAATATCTAACAGAAATATTAAGAAATCCAAATATAGAAATAACATAACTAACAGAAATCGCACAAATAAAATAAATAAATTCTATTTGACTCTGCCTCTTCAAGTGACTCAATAAGATAGACTGACCATTTTCAACTTCCCAACCTAGAAGGAATCATTACAAATCTTGATAGTTGAAAAAGTTTTCTACTTCTACATCATTCTTTGAGTCAAGTTTTACTCCTTTTTATTATCATAAAAAAGCAAGATCTCTGTTTCTTTTCAAATGGAATTGTCAATGATGCAAAGCAAATAAGCTAAATAGATCGAACAATAAAAAGAAATATCATTGTTAAATATTTAAATTTTCATATTTTAGGGATGCTATTTAGTTTTCACAAAAATGGAAACACTATTGTCACTGAAATAGGATAACCATACATACCTATAGGCTAAGCACTTCCTCGTTTTATATGTATTTTCATATTTTTTTAACCTGAGGTTAAGTAATCTTTCTCCAACTGTGATCTATGCCCCATTTTCTATGGGTCACAAAAGGGTTCAGTTACTTTTGCATGTCATTTGAACTCGATTTAGTTTGGTTTGTGAAAAAGTCAGATATGATTCCGCGAAGAATAAAAAAAGTCTATCCAAACCTTGAAACAGAACCTTGTTGAACAAAAAAGAAGTATTAGAATACAATGGATATGCTCTGGGACGGAAGGATTCGAACCTCCGAATAGCGGGACCAAAACCCGTTGCCTTACCGCTTGGCTACGCCCCATTTCTATTTTTATTGGATACTTATACTATTAAAGAATAATATTGGTATTAAGTGTTCGTCAATTCCAGTCCAACTATAGAAAATCTTTATTCTTTATAGAATCTATTATAGATTCGTGCTAGGATTTTGGCATGTGTATCTCTAGAATTAATTCAATGGAATTTATTGATCATTACATATAATTCAATTAAGATATTGTATGAAAGTATGATTTCTTCTATTCTCCTTTGAGAATCGGAGGATTTTTGATTGAGCGGAAAAAGAAGGATTTTTTGTCTACCTTACTTTACTTCATTTTTCCTTATATCAATAACTCAATCAAAATGCAATTATCTCGACGAAAAAAATGTCTGTTATGCTTAATATCTTTAGTTTGATCTGTCTTAATTCTGCCCTTTATCCGAGTAGTCTTTTCTTGGCCAAATTGCCCGAAGCCTATGCTTTTTTGAATCCAATCGTAGATGTTATGCCAGTCATACCCCTGTTCTTTTTTCTTTTAGCCTTTGTTTGGCAAGCTGCTGTAAGTTTTCGATAAGATCTTTAATACTATCCTAGAAAATTCATATTTATTCGAGAAAAATTATAACAATTGATAAGATCAAATAAGTCTGACAGTATGAACCTTTGATTCAAACATTGAAATTCTCGGATAGCCACGAGACGCCCTATTTCCTGATTTTAATCCTTTTTACGGAGAAATGCCTTATTAGCTTCGGGTCCCTTAGAATATCTAATTTGGGTATGAACGTGATTTGTGGTAATCAAAGACTCTTATTACAAATTTCAACTTCATTTGAATTTCTGAACATTCTTTTCTATTTCTAGAATTCTTTTCTTGGTGTCAAAATAGGATATGTGATATAAAAATGGAGGATCTATTGTCTTTTCTCGTTTTTCTTTTTCAAAAAATGATCTTGGAGGTTGTGTAATGCTTACTCTCAAACTTTTCGTTTATACAGTAGTAATATTCTTTGTTTCTCTCTTCATCTTTGGATTCCTATCCAATGATCCAGGACGTAATCCTGGACGTGAAGAATAATTTTTTGTTTTATTGCTTGATTTTATAATTTTCTTAAGATTTTTTTTAGCTATTCCACACATTTAACAAGGAAAAAATAAAAAGGGGTTTGCAAAATTTGAAAGAAAAAATGGAAACTCATCAACGGAAACGGAAAGAGAGGGATTCGAACCCTCGGTACGAATAACTCGTACAACGGATTAGCAATCCGCCGCTTTCGTCCACTCAGCCATCTCTCCCAATTGAAAAAGATAATTACTATGTTACATTACACATCAAGTAAGGATTAAAGAAAGTATTTCTTTCACATTCTTTATCGTTATTATATAATTAGCAATTCAATTTAGATGCTCGAAAGATCCAAATGGAAAGATAAATAAAGAACACCTTCTTTCTTTTATTTTGTTCGAAGTGCCTTTTGGGCCTGGCCCGGTCAATACCTAGCCAGGCCTTTTTTTGTTCCAACGAATTCCCTTTATTTATAGGCAACATACTATAATATAATATAAATAGCCAATTTGGTATCTGTATAAGAATATCCGTTCTGGGGTTTACATATACCTATAATTTTTGTTATAATGGAAATTGAGAAGGATTTTTGATTAAAAAAATAAATTAAGTATGTATCAAAAAATTTTTGCTTATTCTTATGTCATTAGGCAAACCAAAATTTATATTCAAATCCAAGAATAATTCACGAATTGTCAGTCAATAAATAGTTAATGGTTCCCATAAATTTAGGCTTTTTGAGTGAAAATATACATTTGATTTTTCAATATAAAAGTGAGTGGAAGTTTGTGTGTTTTGAGATACTATACAATCAATCGAAGGGGCAGATCAAATACAATCAAAAGGGGAAAAACGGTTTCTTTTCTAATTTTTTCTAAATTTAGAAAAAAGGATTAAAAAGGGATGCAAGTACAATAAACTCAAGTTTACTAATACAACTCAAAAAGGGAAATTTTTATCCTCTTGTGTATCGTTTTGGCGGCATGGCCGAGTGGTAAGGCGGGGGACTGCAAATCCTTTTTCCCCAGTTCAAATCCGGGTGCCGCCTCATCAACAAACGAATCGAAATCTCTTGTTCTGTTCCGCTATTTTTTTATGTTCTGGGGATTTTGTAAAAGATTGGAAATCTTTGAATCTAAAATTCAAAGAAAGATTATAATGGTCGAAGCAAGACTTCCAGATTCTCTTCTACTGCTAATGTAATGTCTATTGATTGGGTCTTGAATTACATTGGATAACCGGCCGAGAATTCCACTACTAGTTGGGAAAGTACTTTCTATACTGTAATCTACATATATAGACTCGCGAGAATCTCTGAGTGTTCAGCCATTCAATCACTATTAGATTGAGATTGTTTAGAAAATAAAAAAAAAGCCCAAAACAATTTTTACCCCTCGTCAAGAGTATAATATACTATATCCCAACTCCTTCAGAGAGACAATCGGGAAAGGGTACGGATTATAAATCATATAGGAATTTTTAAAATCCATTTATTTGATTGATTCATCAAGAGTGTTCGCCCAGAATCCCTTTTTGACTCTGGACCATTCATTCTACTATTATTAGTGAGCAATAATGGAATAATTCTATCATAGAGATAAGGGACATAATTCACATGGATATAGTAAGTCTCGCTTGGGCTGCTTTAATGGTAGTCTTTACTTTTTCCCTTTCACTCGTAGTATGGGGAAGAAGTGGACTTTAGAAGCACTCCTAATTTAGTTGAGAAATGAAAAGGTATCAATTGTTTTATAGATCGTTCTGCAACGCATTCTTTATTTAAATTGAAATAATTTTCAAATAAAAATATCTTCATTTCGAAATTCCATTAGATTCTAGTGGAGAAATGTATTCTATAACAGTAAAACAATTATTTCATATTCATTGGAAGTTTTCAGATTCATTGGAATATAAATATATATATATAAATGTATGAAAGAAAAGATTGGGTCCTACGTCAATTCCAAATATGGATTAATAACTACATATATTGAATTGAAGATAGAAGCTAATATAGCATACCCTTTTTATTAGAAAGTCAAGTACAACTTTATACACTACTATAACACTAATAGAGAGTATGGTAAGTAATAAAGCAATTTCTTACTTACCATACTCTCGGATCTCATAGAATATCGCCGATTATAGCCCCTTGATTTCAGCAAAAATAGAATACTTTTCTTTTGATTTCTTCAAAGAATTCAGAAGTCGAGTTTCATTTAAAGTAATTAATTAATTATTTTGACTTACTGTTTTTACGTAAATTATAAGTAGAAAAGCAGTAGGAACTAAAATGAACAGTGCAGTAGCAATAAATGCAAGAATATTTACTTCCATAATCTCATCGTTTTTTTTTATTTCACAATACAATAACTCGGGATTTAATCCCATAGAGATGATAAATCTTTCACCTGTCAATTCAATGAATGCATTACCTATCGATGATATTGAATCGGATCAATATCATGAATAACAATATCTGAGCTATTAAATTAATTAGTCGTGGAGAATTAATAGTATATAACATATGAAGATCTTTTATCCATACTGAATCCAAGATAGGATTCCTGGACCAATCAAAAATTCCTTTATTTATCCTTCTTTTCTGTTCTTTCTTTTCTATAACCTACCTTAGGTCTTCCTTCTAGAACCATCAAATGAAGTATAATCTAACCCGTCCGTTTCCATTAACTACAAAACCCCACCAACAAACAATACAAGCGAAGTGGAAAAAGACAGGAATTAGGTTTTAAATTTTAGTGATCCTCTTTTCTTTGGAAGACAAAACAAAGAAGTATGAGAAAGACGAGTCGCGGCAGAAAAGATGAAATATTCTGTCAACTTCACTATTTTAGTTATTTTCATTTTATTTTAGGGTGTGTTCTTTCTTCGAGAGAATCCTGAAAAAAAAAATAGAGGGAAACCCCTTCGGAATTCAATTATTCTCTCTGTCCCTTCATTTCACAGAAAATGGAGAGGCGAATTGATGTACTTATTGGATCCGTCGGGACTGACGGGGCTCGAACCCGTAACATCCGCCTTGACAGGGCGGTGCTCTAGCCTATTGAACTACAATCCCAGGGAAATAAGAAGAGATCTAGCAGAAAATTTAGATTCTTTTTTTTATTCTCTTGTCTTGTATCAGGTATTTCTTAAGAACAAGAGGGTTATACCATCTGATAGTAGATTGGCGAATTGTTGGGCCGAGCTGGATTTGAACCAGCGTAGACATATTGCCAACGAATTTACAGTCCGTCCCCATTAACCACTCGGGCATCGACCCAACGCCTAATTCATTTTAGACGTTCCATAATCAACTTCCTTTCGTCTCCCAAGTAGACTTGACAAATACATATCACTTGAAATCAAATATAACATTTGATATAAAATAGAAAGTCTCTTCTGAGTAGACTAATAGAAGGACTTGACAAATACGAATCACTTGATAGAAAATCCCACTCCTATAGTCTTTAGTCTTGGTATACCCCCAGAGGGACTTGAACCCTCGTTTTCTCCGTGAAAGAGAGAGGTCGTAACCACTGGACCATAGGGGCCTATGCCACCTTCATTCATAAATCAACTAGAAATAGGTAATAAGACAAATACCATAGGTAACTAAGGCCACCTTAACTTAATATAACTCAGGCATGGAGCCGCCTTTAGGATTTAGGTGATGCATAGGATATAAATAAAAGGGAAAAACTCGTTAACTATTCTGAGGATTAATGGTAATCAAACTTTACCATTAAACTATACAATCTTGAAACTTGATTTCATTGGTCTTTCTCGTCTTTATCTTTCTGATTCCCAAAGGGTTATGCGTTGGATCCAAGATCCTTCACTCCGCAGTAGATTCAAGGTGGTTTACCAAACTATGATTTGTTCGGTCAAATTATATTGAGCCCTAAGTCATACTGTCAATTAACGACACGACAGGACAAGAGGGCAATAAAAGAAGAGAGAAGACGGAGATCTAGATTAGCTATACCCGCGTTAATAATAATATAAGTTAATAAATACAACATTCATACAGTTTTCTGGTATTCAATATTGAAGTAGATTAGAATATCTATGCCGTTATTATACATTATAATATAAGAAACTTAATAAGTTTTGATATTATAAATCCCAAAGCATTGTAAGCCTAAGTGGGAGAATTGGGTTTCTAGGACTGTTTTATCAATTCTGTTTCGGTTGC